ATCCTTGTCTTTGTTTATGTCTCGGATTGGAACAAATTACTATAATTCGTCTCCGCCTCCGGATCAATCGACATTTTTCACAAATTTTACGAACAGAGGCTCTTATTTTCATATTTGTCATTCCTTAAATTAACTATGAATGGAAGAAACTAAGTTTCTTGAAACTTTGAATTTATCTCCCTGAAATGTTGAAAAAAAATCATTCGAATTTTTGTTTCAGAATCTATAAATTATACGTTTTCCGGTTGAATCATAACGACTTCTTTCAATTTTTATTATATCTCCTGGTAATATTGGTAAAAAAAACCATGTCGAATCCTTCCGGAAACATAACTTAGAATCATATTTTGACTATTCAAACGAATCCAGTATACACCATTGGCAAGTAATTCAGTAATTAAACCTTCGTGAATCCACCTAAGTTCTTTCATTTCGGGTAAAATCCCTTGAAGTATCAACTAATATGGCTGGGGTGATATTAGAAAAGAAATATGTCTTTTATCTTTTTTCACCAATACGAAAGTTCTGCTTTCCCATATAATTCGGATATCAGAAGGATTACCATATATAACACAAAATTTCTCCACCGATTCGTTCTAGTCGAGCCTCTCGGTCTGTCATTATACCCCGAGAAGTAGAAAGAATTACAATTCCCATTCCGCCCAAAATTCTAGGAATTCGTTGATAGTTCGAATAGATTCGTAGACCGGGTCGACTGATTCGTTTTAAATTTAAAGCAGTTCTATATGGACCTTTCCTATTCCTTCTATGTCGTAGGGTTAAAACAAAAAAATATTTATTGCTTTCCTGATGTTTTCTCATGTTTTCAATAAAACCTTCTCGTAAAAGGATTTTAACAATGTTTTCAGTAATGTTAGTAGATGGTACTCGAACTGTTCTTTTTTTTTTCATGTCACCATTTCGTATAGAGGTTATTATGTCAGCAATAGTGTCTTTACTCATGATAAACTAAGGTTATTGTTGTACCTGAATTTTGATATAATCAGCATGTTCTTTCTTTTTTTTTTTTTTTTTCTGAATTTTGAAATATTTATGAATTATGAAAGGCATATACGTAAGACACAAACAATCTACTAATTACTTATTACTTGAATCGATTTCGTTCAAATAATAATTATTTTTAAGGGATTAAGGGTCTCATCTTATAATACTTCAGGTGCTAATGAAACTATTTTAGTGAAATTTAATTGTCTTAATTCCCGGGCGATCGCGCCAAAAATTCGAGTTCCCTTGGGATTTCCTTCTTGATCAATAAGAACTGCAGCATTGTCATCATATTGTATTATCATACCATTGTCACGTTTGAGTTCTTTACAAGTACGTACAATTACGGCCCTGATCACTTCGGATCTTTCTAAAGGTGTATTGGGTACAGCTTCCTTGATTACAGCAACAATAACGTCACCAATATGAGCATATCGTCGATTACTTGCTCCTATGATTCGAATACACATCAATTTTCGGGCTCCGCTGTTATCCGCTACATTCAAATGGCTTTGAGGTTGAATCATTTTTTATCTGTTTTTTTTTGAAGAAAGGGCGAATAAAAAAAAAAAAAGAAATGTTGTTTGTTCAAAAAAAGAAATCCTAAATTTTTTTATCCAAATTTTTATTTTTGTTTTACTTTACTATCCCGAAATAATAAATATACTTCGTATAGGCATTTTTGATGCTGCTATTGAAATAGCTTTTCTCGCTATATTTTCTGCTACCCCGTTCATTTCATAAAGTATTCTACCTGGTTTAACAACAGCCACCCAGTATTCGGGAGATCCTTTCCCCGAACCCATACGTGTTTCTGTAGGTCTTACTGTAACAGGTTTGTCTGGAAATATACGTACCCATATTTTTCCGCCACGGCGCACATTTCGTGTCATTGCTCGTCGACCAGCTTCTATTTGTCTAGATGTGATCCAAGCGGGTTCAAGCGCTTGAAGAGCATATCTACCGAAGCAAATACGATTACCTCGATAAGATATTCCTTTCATTCTTCCTCTATGGTGTTTACGGAATCTGGTTCTTTTTGGGTTATAGTTGATGGCTCTTTCCCAATTCCATCTCTACTACAGAACCGGACATGAGAGTTTCTTCTCATCCAGCTCCTCGCGAATGAAACGACTAAAAAATAAAAAAAAAAGTACATGTATAAAATGTATAATATACCGAAACACTATACTAAATCCTAGGGTGCTTTGAAATTTTATCTATTTATCTAATCTATTAGAAATTTGTATATCTTGTTTTGATATATAATTAACTACGTATTCCCTTTATAGAAAATTTTTATTTAGGGATAATGTTATAGATATAGATAAAGTCGTTTTGTTATAAGGTTATAACGAATCTTTATTTTGTTTTGCCTTTTTCGGATCGACTAAAATTTAGAAATCTAATCAAATAAAAATTTGCGCAGGCGAATGTTGACTCTTCAGAATCAATGAATTTCTTTCTGGTTTGTTCCGCCATCCTACCCAATGAA